GTGTGCATTATTTTAATAATGTAAATAGACACAATTTTTGGGAAGAAAATTTACACTCGGGATTCTCCTGTTTCTGGGGGGTTTACAGGATAACAAGAATCTAAGGAGTTTAGGGGGGTAGGGGGGTTTAACGCGAATAAACTTTCAGCAGCACCCGGGGTGGTAATCATAGGTATGTTGCTTGGGGAATAGCACCTTATGTCCTTGATATAGGAATATGTAACTCTCCAGTACAGTCTTAAGTTCTTGAATTACCTATACCCCCTGCAAGATTGTGTATGTTCAACCTTACCTTGACATTGGCCTTTGCACTCTGAAATGTCAAATGAAAGGAAGACGAAAAAAAGAATTCTGACCCCCGTGGAGAGAACGCCCGGCATGTGGGGTTATCTCGCCATATGTACTCCACCATTAACTTATGCCAGCGTCAAGAGAATAATGGGGGAGGCCCAGTTATGGCCCTGAAATAGGAACCAAATGCCAGGAATAGTTCACTAAGTGAAACCCCCAAAATTATTGTCCCTCATCTTCAATAAGAGTATGCATTGAGAAATCAACTGATGGTCGGCTCTTACTACATTAAATATCTTGCGGATTAATTTGAATGTTGAACAATACTTTATGCTAAGCTAACATTTGGATTACCTGACTTCAGAGTTAGTCACTCACTTGAACTCTAGTCTAGTTGAGTTTTGTTGTCATGCTTTATGCAGTTGTTTTAGGTTGCTATTACCTGCTTTATGTACAACTCCATTTTTAGTTATATTAACTATTAATGGACGTTTACATTTTATTTAATGGTCGATATATATGCATGGTGATATTACATACATGTACTGTTTGCAAGAAGTAGTTTAATTGAGAATGCTGGCTTTGGGAGCCAGTGGTGGAGGTTAGAATCCTTCCTTTTTGAGCAGTAGGGGGGATTTTAACCCCCGGCATCCGGTTTACAAGACCGGCGCTCTGATGCTGAGCTACTAGTGCTTGGTTATTGAAGTGCCTTGTTTTCCAGTCAGCCTGCTATTGGCATTAGGACTAGGAATAGTGAGAAGTATAAGACGGAGGCGACTTGGCCGATGACTACGTAGGGATGCTCGACAGGCATGCCTCCAATTCAGGTGAGGATGGCTACGTCAGCAATTAGGGTTCAGAATAGGAATTGTGTGAGGGGTCGGAATGTGAGGCTTCGTTGTTTTGATGTGTGGAGAAGTGGGACTACTATGAGGACTAGGATAGAGGCAAGCAGGGCTAGAACTCCGCCTAGTTTGTTTGGGATGGATCGGAGGATGGCATATGCAAACAGGAAGTATCATTCTGGTTTAATATGGGCGGGAGTAACTAGGGGGTTAGCGGGGGTGAAGTTGTCTGGGTCTCCTAGGTAGTTGGGGGAGAATAGGGCTAGAACTGTGAGTCCTGTGAGGAGGACTGCAAATCCGACGAGGTCTTTGTATGAGAAATATGGGTGGAATGGGATTTTATCTGTGTCGGAGTTTAATCCCAGGGGGTTGTTTGACCCGGTCTCGTGAAGGAAGATGAGGTGGACGATGGTGGCGGCGGCAACAATGAATGGCAGTAGGAAGTGGAAGGCGAAGAATCGGGTGAGAGTTGCGTTGTCGACCGAGAAGCCGCCTCAGACTCATTGTACTAGGGTGTTTCCCACGTATGGGACGGCTGAGAGTAGGTTTGTGATTACGGTTGCTCCTCAGAAGGATATTTGTCCTCAGGGGAGGACGTAGCCCACGAAGGCGGTGGCCATGACGAGCAGTAATAGGATTACTCCAATATTTCAGGTCTCCTTGTTGAGGTAGGAGCCATAGTAAAGTCCTCGTCCAATGTGGAAGTAGATGCAGATGAAGAAGAAAGAGGCCCCGTTTGCGTGAAGGTTACGAATTAGTCAGCCGTAGTTGACATCGCGGCAGATGTGGGCAACGGATGAAAAGGCGGTGGCGATGTCAGAGGTGTAGTGTATTGCTAGGAATAGGCCTGTTAGGATTTGGGCGATCAGGCAAAGTCCGAGTAGGGAGCCAAAGTTCCATCAGGCAGAGATGTTTGATGGAGTGGGGAGGTCAACAACTATGTCGTTTGCGATTTTTATTAGCGGGTGGGTTTTGCGTAGGCTTGCCATTATGTTCTTGTAGTTGAATAACAACGGTGGTTTTTCACGTCACAGGTCCTGGTTAAAGTCCTGGCAGGAATTATGACTTATGTTATGTCTTTATTTTTATTGGGGTTGGTGTTAGGGTTGGTGGCGGTAGCTTCAAATCCGTCTCCTTATTTTGGCGCTTTGAGCTTGGTGGTGGTTGCAGCTTTTGGTTGTGGAGTTTTGATTTGACATGGGGGGTCGTTTTTATCTTTAGTGCTGTTTTTAATTTATTTAGGTGGGATGCTGGTGGTGTTTGCCTATTCTGCGGCGTTAGCTGCAGAGCCGTATCCGGAGACTTTGGGGAGCTGGCCAGTGTTGGCTTCGATGTTGATGTATCTTGGCATTGTGGCTTTGGTTTTTGTTTTGTTTCTGGGGGGATTTGGGGAGTACTCGTGAGTTGTGGTAGATGAGGTTGATTGACATTCGATGTCTCGGGGGGATATGGCGGGGGTTGCCTTCATGTATTCTTATGGGGGCGGGATGTTGATGGTTGGGGCTTGGGTTTTGTTGTTAACGCTGTTTGTTGTGTTGGAGTTGACTCGGGGGCTGAGTCGGGGGGCTCTTCGGGCGGTTAGGTGATGAGGGCAAGAGTAGAGAAGGCAAGGGTGAGGAGAAACAGGGCCATGTATGTTTTGATTGAGCCTTGTTGGACGTTGCTAATTGAGGAGATAAGGGGGGTGTTTAGGTTTGTGGTTGCTTTGGGACCGATTTTTTCTAATCAGGTAAGGTCAATGGTTTGGCTGGCGATGGTTTGGCCAAGGGTGAGGTTAATTTTTGGGGAAAGTCGGTGGAACACGCTTGGGAAGAAGCCTAGTATGTTTGAGAAGTGGTGGGGGGCGAGGTGGGGTATTATTTTGATTTGTTTGGAGGTCAGGGATGCTAGTTCTAGGGCAATCAGGAGGCCGAGTAGTGTGACGATGAGGGCGGCTAGTTTTAGGAGGGGCGGTATTGATATGACGGGGGTTTTTATTGGGAGGATGTTTGCGGTAATTAGTAGGCCGGCGATGATGCTCCCTCAGGCTAGTCGTTTGATCGGGTTAATTACGGCCGGGTTGTTTTCGTTAATTGGGGAGAGGGTGTTGAACCGGGGATGGCCCATGGATACAAAGAATACAACTCGCAGGCTGTAGATGGCTGTGAAGGAGGTTGCTAGGAGGGTAAGGGTAAGGGCTCAGGCGTTTAGATAGGAGGTGTTGAGGGCTTCAATGATGGCGTCTTTTGAGAAGAAGCCGGCTAGGAATGGGGTTCCCGTAAGGGCGAGGCTTCCGATTGTGAGGCAGGATGAAGTGAACGGGGTTAGATGGTGTATGCCTCCTATTTTTCGGATGTCTTGTTCGTCGTTTAGGCTGTGGATAATAGATCCGGAGCATAGGAATAGCATTGCTTTGAAGAATGCGTGGGTACAGATGTGTAGGAAGGCAAGTTGGGGTTGGTTAAGTCCAATAGTTACTATTATTAGGCCTAGTTGGCTTGAGGTTGAGAAGGCAACAATTTTTTTAATGTCGTTTTGGGTGAGTGCACAGGTGGCGGTGAAGAGGGTGGTTAGGGCTCCTAGGCACAGGCATAGTGTTAGGGCAGTGGGGTTGTTTTCTATTAGCGGGCTTGTTCGGATGAGTAGAAAGATCCCTGCAACAACCATGGTGCTGGAGTGCAGTAGGGCAGAGACCGGTGTGGGGCCCTCCATAGCAGAGGGAAGTCAGGGGTGGAGTCCAAATTGTGCCGATTTGCCTGTTGCGGCTAGGATAAGGGCGATGAGTGGGAGTGTCAGGTCTATGTCTTTTGAGGAGAAAAAGATTTGTTGGATTTCTCAGGAGTTGAGGCGGGTTGCTATTCAGGCTATGGCGAAGATCAGGCCAATATCTCCGACTCGGTTATACAGGACTGCTTGTAGGGCGGCTGTGTTGGCATCTGCTCGTGCATATCATCAGCCAATGAGTAGGAAGGATATGATTCCGACACCCTCCCACCCGATGAACAGTTGAAATATGTTGTTGGCGGTGACTAGAATGATTATTGCGATGAGGAACGTTAGTAAGTATTTGAAGAAGCGGTTCATGAATGGGTCTGCGTGTATGTATCAGGATGCAAATTCTAGGATGGACCAGGTTACGTAGAGGGCGACTGGTGTGAAGATGATGGAGTAGTGGTCGAATTTGAGGCTGATGTTGATGTCGAATGTGTGGGTATTAACTCAGGTTCAGCTTGTGATTACGGCTTCGGCCCCCTCGTTTAGGAACAAGAAGAGGGGGAGAAGGCTGGTCAAGAAGGCCAGTTTTACTGCCGTTTTAACTTGTTTTAGTGCTCAGTCTGGGTTTTGGGGCTTGGGGGAGAGTGTAGAGAGGATCGGGTGGGCGAGTAGTGCGAAGATGATAATTAGGCTGGAGGTTATAACTAGGGGGGTGGAGTGCATAGCTTTTACTTGGAGTTGCACCAAGAGTTTTTGGTTCCTAAGACCAACGGATGAGCTATTATCCTTTAAAAGCCTTGGGCGAGTGAGCTTTGGAGTTTAACCAAAGGGGTGAAGATTAGCAGTCTTCACTGCGGCGGGCCTCTCTCGGTGGACAAGGGGGTTTTAACCTCTGTTTTTAGAATCACAATCTAATGTTTTGATTAAACTATGTCTACAGAAAGCTCAACCTCAGACTAGCTCTGGTTTAAGGATGAGGAGAAGCAGGGGGAGGAGGTGGAGGGCTATTAAAAGATGTTCTCGGGTGTGGGAGGGTTCGATGGCCAGGATGTGGCCTGGCAGTGGACCTCGTTGGGTTATGAGGAACATGTAGAGTGAGTAGCCTGCGGTGATTAGAGTTCCTAATCCTGTTAGGGCAATGGTTCATCAGGATCAGTTGAACAGGGAGGTGATGATTATTAGCTCGCCCATTAGGTTGGGTAGTGGGGGGAGTGCCAAGTTGGCAAGGCTGGCGATGAACCATCAGGCTGTTATAAGGGGGAGGGCCATTTGTAGTCCTCGGGCAAGTAGTATGGTTCGGCTGTGTGTGCGCTCATAGTTGGTGTTAGCTAGGCAGAATAGGGCTGATGAGGTGAGTCCGTGTGCAATTATCAGGACTAGTGCGCCAGTGAATCCTCATGGGGTTTGGATGAGGATTCCTCCAACCACAAGGCCCATGTGGCTTACGGATGAGTAGGCGATGAGGGATTTTAGGTCTGTTTGGCGCATGCAGATTGAGCCGGTTATAATTACGCCTCAGAGGGCTAGGATAATGAAAGGGTAGCTGAGCTCTTTGGTGAGTGGCTCTAGGGCCACTAGGATTCGTATTATGCCGTATCCTCCGAGTTTTAGGAGGACGGCGGCCAGGACTATTGAGCCTGCGATGGGGGCCTCTACGTGTGCTTTGGGCAGTCAGAGGTGAACCCCATATAGGGGTATTTTGACTAAAAATGCTAGGATGCAACCCGCTCATCAAATTTTATCTGCGTATGTGGAGAGCTGGGGCGGGGCTGTGTGGAGGAGGGTAAGGAGTGATAGGGATCCGTTTGAGTTTTGCAGCAAGAGGAGGGCAACTAGGAGGGGAAGGGAGCCTGCAAGGGTATAGAATAGGAAGTAGGTGCCCGCGTTTAGGCGCTCTGTCTGGTTTCCTCAGCGTGTAATTAGGATTAAGGTGGGGATTAGGGTGGCTTCAAATATTACGTAGAACATGATTATTTCGGTGGCGGCAAAGGCTAGGATGAGGAAGAATTGTAAGGAGGTGAGTAGGGAGATGTATATTCGTTGTCGGTTAATTGGTTCGTGTGTTGTGTGGTTTTGGCTGGCCAGGATTATTAGGGGGAGCAGTCAGCACGATAGTACTAGGAGTGGGGTTGAGAGGGGATCGGTGGCAAGGTACGGGTTGAGGAAGGATCATCCTGTTTCGGATGAGTTTTTTAGTCATGACAGGCTAATCAGTGCGATCAGTAGGCTGTGGAGCAGGGTGGTGGGTCATAGTCATTTGGCGGGGGTTAATCAGGCTGTTGGGATTAGCATTATTGTTGGGATGAGAATTTTTAGCATTGGAGGAGGTTTAGGCCTTGCAGGTGGTCGGAGCCATGTGTTCGTGCGGTGGCTACTATGAGGGCGAGGCCAACGCTTGCTTCACAAGCTGAGAATGCTAGGAGGAGCATGGGGGCGGATGAGAAGCTGATGGAGGAGAGTTGGAGGGTTCACAGGGAGAGAGCGATGAAGAGCGACAGTATTATACCTTCAAGACATAGGAGGGCAGAAAGGAGGTGGGTTCGGTGAAAGGCTAGGCCGGATAGTCCCAGTAAAAAGGCGGATGAGAATGTAAATTGGATGGGGGTCATTAGGTTAATTATGGACTTTAACCATAAGTTTTTGAGCCGAAATCAAATGTTTTGTTTAAACTAATTACCTATTCGGCTCACTCTAGTCCGCCTTGAAGTCATTCGTAGACTAGTCCTAGTGTGAGTAAGATCAGGAGGGCTGAGGCTCATAGGAGTGTGAATATTGGGGAGGGGAGCTGATCTCCTCAGGGGAGGGGGAGAAGGAGGGCGATTTCTAGGTCGAAGAGGAGGAATAGGATTGCGACTAGGAAAAAGCGGAGGGAGAAGGGGAGGCGAGCGGAGCCTAACGGGTCGAAGCCGCATTCGTATGGGGAGAGTTTTTGGTAGTCTGGGGTTATTAGGGGGAGTCAGAATGAAACGATGGCGAGGACTAGGGAGAGGATGGTGGTGATAAGTAGAATTGTTAATAGCAGGTTCATTATCTTTCCTTGGAATTTAACCAAGACTGAGTGATTGGAAGTCACATGTACTGACTTAATACTAGAAAGATTATGAGCCTCATCAGTAGATTGAGATGTAGAGGAATAGTCAGACAACGTCTACAAAGTGTCAGTATCAGGCTGCTGCTTCGAAGCCGAAGTGGTGTTCGGATGTGAAGTGGTATTGGACTTGGCGCAGTAAGCAGACGGCTAGGAAGGTGGAGCCAATGATGACGTGGAGTCCGTGGAAGCCAGTGGCGACAAAGAAGGTGGAGCCGTAGACCCCATCTGCGATTGTAAAGGGGGCTTCGTAGTATTCTATTGCTTGCAGGAAGGTGAAATAGAAGCCCAGGAGGATTGTTAGGGTTAGGGAGTGGATTGCTTGTTTTCGTTCTCCTTCTATAATGCTGTGGTGGGCTCAGGTTACTGTCACCCCCGATGCTAGCAGGACTGCTGTGTTGAGGAGGGGGACTTCAAATGGGTTGAGGGGGATAATGCCCGTGGGGGGTCAGCAGCCTCCAAGCTCGGGGGTGGGGGCTAGGCTTGAGTGATAAAAGGCTCAGAAGAAGCCCAGGAAGAAGAAGACTTCAGAGGTAATAAACAGGATTATTCCGTATCGGAGCCCTTTTTGGACGGGCGGGGTGTGGTGACCTTGGAATGTGCCTTCTCGTACAATGTCTCGTCATCATTGGTACATGGTGAGTAGGAGGAGGATTAGGCCCAGGGTTATCAAAATGAGCGAGTTAAAGTGGAATCAAATTGCTAGTCCTGATGTAAGCAGGAGGGCGGCTACTGCCCCTGTTAGGGGCCATGGGCTCGGGTCTACTATGTGGTATGCGTGTGCTTGATGTGCCATTAGACGTTTTCTTGTAGGTAGAGGCTTAGTAGGAGGACGAAGACATAGGCTTGGATTATTGCGACGGCGACTTCTAGTAGGGTTAGGAGAAATAGGAGGACAGCGGTCAGAATTGCCACTGTTGGTATAAGGGGGAGTAGGACGAAAGCAGCTGTGGCGATTAGTTGGATTAGTAGGTGGCCTGCTGTGAGATTAGCGGTTAGTCGGACACCGAGGGCCAGGGGTCGAATAAAGAGGCTAATAGTTTCGATGAGAATGAGGGCGGGGATTAGGGGCACGGGAGTACCCTCTGGGAGGAGATGTCCTAGGGCGGCAGTGGGGTTTTTTCGTAGTCCAATGATGACTGTTATTAGTCAAAGGGGGACTGCCAGTGCTATATTCAGGGAGAGTTGGGTAGTGGGGGTGAACGTGTATGGGAGGAGGCCTAATATGTTGATGGAGATTAGGAATACCATTAAGGATGCAAATATGAGGGCTCATTTGTGTCCCCCCATGTTTAGGGGAAGAAGGAGTTGTTGTGTAAACCGGTTAATAAACCAGCCTTGAAGGGTTAAGAGGCGGTTGTTTATTCACCGAGAAGTTGGAGTTGGGAAGAGGGTTCACGGGAGGATTAGGGCAATGGCAATTAAGGGGATGCCAAAGAGTGTTGGGCTTAAGAATTGGTCGAAGAAGCTTAGTGTCATGGTCAGGCTCAGGATTTAGTTTTTAGGGTTTGTGTGCTTTGAGTGGTGGGCTCGTTTGGAAAGGTGTGTGCTATGATTTTAGGGGGCAGGAAGGTAAGGAAGACAAATCAAGAGAATACTATGATGGCAAATCAGGGTGAGGGGTTGAGTTGGGGCATGTCACTAAGGGTGTTTGGGAGACACCGTTCTTTAGCTTAAAAGGCTAACGCTAGGCCCGTGTTAGCTTCTTAGTGAGGCGTCTTCAAGTATTAGTGAGGATCAGTTTTCAAAGTGTTCTAGTGGAACGGCCTCAACGACGATTGGCATAAAGCTGTGGTTTGCGCCGCAAATTTCAGAGCATTGTCCGTAGAAAACCCCGGGTCGGGATGCAATAAAGGCTGTTTGGTTTAAGCGTCCTGGGACGGCGTCTATTTTGATCCCGAGTGCGGGGACTGCCCATGAGTGGAGGACATCTTCTGCTGAGACTAGGACTCGAATGGGGGAGTCAACGGGGACGACTATTCGGTGGTCGGTCTCTAGGAGACGGAATTGGCCGGGTGCTAGGTCTTGTGTGGGGACTATGTATGAGTCGAAGTTTAGGTCGTCGTAGTCTGTATATTCGTAGCTTCAGTATCACTGGTGGCCCATGGCTTTGACTGTCAGGTGTGGGTCGTTGATTTCGTCTATTAGGTAGAGGATTCGCAGGGAGGGGAGGGCAATGAGGATGAGAATGATAGCGGGTAGAATGGTTCAGATGATTTCAATTTCTTGGGAGTCTAGAATGTATTTGTTGGTTAGTTTGGTAGATACTATAGCGACAATAATGTAAAGTACTAATGTGCTGATAAGGAATACAATTATTAAGGCGTGGTCGTGGAAGTGAAGAAGTTCTTCTATTACTGGTGAAGCTGCATCTTGAAATCCTAGTTGTGAGGGATGTGCCATTAGAGATAAGACACGCGGGGGTTTAACCCACAATTCTGTCTTGACAAGGCAGTGTAATGTTGTTTTACTAGTGTCTTATAAAGAAAGTGACAGAGTGGTTTTGTGGTTGGCTTGAAACCAACCTACGGGGGTTCGATTCCTCCCTTTCTCGGTATAATGGTTGTACTTGAACAAATGCAGGTTCCTCAAATGTGTGGTAGGGAGGGGGACATCCATGGAGTCATTCCACGTTTGTTATAGTTAGTTCAACTGATTCAACTTCACGTTTGGCAGCGAATGCTTCTCAGAGGATGAATAGGAACATAATGACTGCGACAAGCGAGATTAGAGAGCCAATAGATGAGACTGTGTTTCATAGTGCGTAGGCATCGGGGTAGTCTGAGTATCGACGAGGCATTCCGGCGAGTCCGAGGAAGTGCTGGGGGAAGAAGGTTAGGTTGACACCTACAAACATCACCACGAAGTGGATTTTTGTTCAGGTGCTGTGAAGGGTGTAGCCGGAGAATAGCGGGAATCAGTGCACGAAGGCCCCCATGATGGCAAAGACAGCTCCCATTGAGAGGACGTAGTGGAAGTGGGCAACTACGTAGTAGGTGTCGTGTAGGACAATGTCTAGGGAAGAGTTGGCTAAAACGATCCCTGTTAGCCCGCCTACGGTGAAAAGGAAAATGAAGCCTAGGGCCCAGAGTATTGGGGTTTCCCATTTAATGGAGCCGCCATGGAGGGTGGCTAGTCAGCTGAATACTTTTACACCGGTGGGGATGGCGATGATTATTGTGGCGGATGTAAAGTAAGCTCGGGTGTCAACGTCCATTCCTACTGTAAACATGTGGTGGGCCCATACGATAAAGCCCAGGAGGCCAATGGCCATTATGGCTCAGACCATGCCCATGTAGCCGAATGGTTCTTTTTTGCCGGCATAGTATGCTACGATGTGGGAAATCATTCCAAAGCCGGGCAGGATGAGAATGTATACTTCTGGGTGGCCAAAGAATCAGAATAAGTGTTGGTAGAGGATGGGGTCTCCTCCGCCTGCAGGGTCGAAGAAGGTGGTGTTTAGGTTTCGGTCTGTGAGGAGCATTGTGATTCCTGCTGCAAGGACTGGCAGGGATAGTAATAGGAGGACGGCAGTAATTAAAACGGCCCATACGAATAGGGGCGTTTGGTACTGAGAGATGGCTGGGGGTTTTATGTTAATAATTGTGGTGATGAAGTTAATGGCGCCAAGGATTGATGAGACACCTGCTAGGTGAAGGGAGAAAATGGTAAGGTCGACGGATGCTCCTGCGTGGGCTAAATTGCCTGCTAATGGTGGGTAGACGGTTCAGCCTGTGCCAGCCCCTGCCTCTACGCCGGAGGACGCTAGGAGAAGGAGAAAGGAAGGGGGAAGTAGTCAAAAGCTTATGTTATTTATTCGAGGGAACGCCATGTCGGGGGCTCCGATCATAAGTGGTACTAGTCAGTTCCCGAAGCCACCAATCATGATTGGTATTACTATAAAGAAAATTATTACGAATGCGTGGGCTGTGACGATTACATTATAAATCTGGTCATCGCCCAGGAGTGCGCCTGGTTGGCTGAGTTCAGCCCGAATGAGAAGGCTAAGGGCCGTTCCCACTATTCCGGCTCAGGCACCAAATACTAGGTAGAGGGTGCCGATGTCTTTATGGTTGGTTGAGAAAAATCAGCGTGTGATTGCCACAGGTAGAATGGCTGAGTGTTAAGCGGTGGATTGTAGCCCCATATACAGAGGTTCAACTCCTCTTTCTATCAAGCCCTGGGGTGTTACATGTTAGATTGCAAATCTAAAGAAGCAGATTGACGTCTGCCGGGGCTTTCCCCGCCTTTTGTTTTGGCAGGCGGGGAAAGGTAGATAGATGCTCGCTGGTTTGAGCGCTTAGCTGTTAACTAAGAGTTTGTAGGATCGAGGCCTACCTGTCTAGACGAAGGCTTTAGCTTAATTAAAGTGTCTGTTTTGCATGCAGGAGATGTGGGGTAGTGTCCCGCAAGTCTTATCAGGGACTGGGAGATTTTCACTCCCGCTTAGGGCTTTGAAGGCCCTTGGTCTGGTGCTAACCTAAGTCTCTTAGAGGTTGAAGAGTGTTAGGATTCCTGGGGTTAGTGGGAGGAGCAAGATTGAGGATGTTGTTATGATGGCGGTTGTTATGTTTGGTTGTGTTGTTGAGGTTCGTCAGGGGAGGGTTCCTGTTAAATTGTTTGGGGCAACTGTTAGGGTCATGGCATAGGAGAGTCGGAGGTAGAAGTATAGGCTTAATAGGGCGCTAAGTGCTGCTATGGTGGCTGTTAGGGCGAGGTCGTGTTTGGTTAGTTCTTGCAGGATTAGCCATTTTGGTATGAAGCCGGTTAGTGGGGGTAGGCCCCCTAGTGACAGGAGGATGAGGGGTATGAGAGAGGTGAGAATGGGTGCTTTGGCTCATGAGGTGGCTAGAGAGTTGATTGTTGTGGTTTTGTTTAGTATAAACACAAGGAAGGAGGAGGAGGTTATGATGAGATAGAGCACGAGTGATAGGAGGGTAAGGGTCGGGGAGAATTGTAGGATTAAGATTATTCAGCCGAGGTGAGCAATAGATGAGTAGGCTAGGATTTTCCGTAGTTGGGTTTGGTTTAGGCCTCCTCAGCCGCCAACTAGTGTGGATAGGATCCCTAGAAGGATAAGTAGGGTTGGGTTGTTGGGTTGAAGTTGAAGTAGTAGGGCAAAAGGTGCGAGTTTTTGTCATGTGGAGAGGATAAGGCCGGTTATTAGGTCTAGTCCTTGTAGGACTTCTGGGAGTCAGGTGTGTAGTGGGGCTAGTCCAATTTTTAGGGCGAGGGCAATAATAATCATTGTGGAAGGGATGGGGTGGGTTATTTGCTGTAGTTCTCACTGTCCTGTTAATCAGGCGTTGGTGGTGCTTGCAAATAGGAGTATGGCTGCTGCTGTAGCTTGGGCAAGGAAGTATTTAGTTGTGGCTTCAACTGCTCGTGGGTGGTGGTGTTGGGCCATGAGGGGGATGATGGCAAGGGTGTTGATTTCTAGGCCTATTCAGGCGATTAGTCAGTGTGAGCTGGTTGCGGTGATTGTGGTGCCTAGGAGTAAGCCAAATAGTAGGGAGGCTGTAATGTAAGGGCTCATTAGTAAAGGAAGGATTTTAACCTACATTTTTAGGGTATGGGCCTAAAAGCTTAATTTAGCTGACTTTACTAGGAAGTGGTGTAGTGGAAGCACTGAGAGTTTTGATCTCTCCGGGTTGGGTTCGAGTCCCTTCTTTCTAAGGAGCTGGGGGGAGTTTAACCCCCATGGTTCACTCTATCAAAGTGGCCCTTTAATTCAGGCACAGCTCCTGGTTATATTTGAGGCGGAAGGCCTGCGAATGTAATTGGGAGCGCTAGGTGTCAGATAACAAATGCTAGTGTGAGTGGTAGGAAGTTTTTTCAAATTAGGTGTATTAGTTGGTCGTAGCGGAATCGTGGGTAGGAGGCCCGCACTCATAAGAAAACTAAAGACAGGATGGCCGCTTTGGTTATTAGGTTCATGGCGGTTAGTTCGGGGAGTGTTGGAATGTGGGAGGCCCCTAGGAAAAGGCTGGCAGAGAGGGTGTTTATGAATAGGATGTTGGCGTATTCTGCGAGAAAAAATAGGGCGAATGGCCCACCGGCGTATTCTACGTTGAACCCAGAGACTAGTTCGGACTCACCTTCGGTCAGGTCAAAAGGTGCTCGGTTTGTTTCTGCCAAGGTGGAGATGTATCATATTGCGGCGAGGGGCCATGCTGGGATAATTAGTCAAATGCTCTCTTGGGCGGTGTTAAATGTTTGTAGTGTAAAGCTTCCTGTAAAAATGATTAGGGAGAGTAAGATTAGGCCGAGGCTTACTTCGTAGGAGATTGTTTGTGCTACGGCCCGTAGGGCTCCCACTAGTGCATATTTTGAATTTGAAGCTCAGCCGGAGCCGAGAATTGAATATACTGCGAGGCTGGAGAGGGCTAGGACAAACAGAATGGCCAGGTTTAGGTCCAAGACAGGGTATGGGAGGGGTATGGGGGCCCATAGTGTTATGGCCAGTGTGAGGGCTAGCATTGGGGTGAGGATGAATAGAATGGGGGACGAAGTGGAGGGTCGGACGGGTTCTTTGATAAATAGTTTGACTCCGTCGGCAATTGGTTGGAGGAGGCCATAGGGGCCCACGATGTTTGGGCCTTTTCGCAGTTGCATGTATCCTAGGACTTTTCGTTCGAGGAGTGTCAGGAAAGCAACGGCTAGTAAGACGGGCACGATGAAGGCAAGGGGGTTTAGGATGTGGGTGATGAGTGCTGTAATCATAGTTAGGGAGAGGAGTTGAACCTCTGTTCAAAGGGCTTAGGTCTTTTGCATTTGCCGGGCTCTGCCACCCTAACATGTTATGTTCTTTAACTGTTTTGTGTGCTCTCTTGTCTGTTTTAGTTGGGTGCAACAGGTGAGAGGGAGGCGTGTTTTTAGCAGGGGCCTCTCCTTTTCGGTCCTTTCGTACTAGAAAAGGGCACGTCATAGATAGAAACTGACCTGGATTACTCCGGTCTGAACTCAGATCACGTAGGACTTTAATCGTTGAACAAACGAACCCTTAATAGCGGCTGCACCATTAGGATGTCCTGATCCAACATCGAGGTCGTAAACCCTCTTGTCGATATGGACTCTAAAAGAGGATTGCGCTGTTATCCCTAGGGTAACTCGGTTCGTTGATCGGCTTGGCCGGATCATAGCTGGTCAGATGTTCTGTTTATTAGAGCAGTAGCTCTTGGTTTTAAAAAGAGTGTTTTTATTCCACATGGGGGTTTTTTATTACCCCGCGGTCGCCCCAACCAAAGACATTTGAACAGGGCTCATTTAGTTTGTTCTTTTATTTAAGGGTGTTTGACATGATCTGTTTTGTGTCTAAAGCTCCATAGGGTCTTCTCGTCTTATGTTTTTATCCCCGCTTCTGCACGGGGGGATCAATTTCACTGACCTGAAAAAGGAGACAGCTAAGCCCTCGTCGTGCCATTCATACAGGTCCCCATTTAAAGGACAAGTGATTGCGCTACCTTTGCACGGTCAAAATACCGCGGCCGTTAAACGTATAGTCACAGGGCAGGCGGGACCTCTTATTCATTGTTTTTGCAAGAGGCGATGTTTTTGGTAAACAGGCGAGGCTTGTGGGTTTGCCGAGTTCCTTCTTTTTCTTTAAGTCTTTCCGGTTTGGCACACCAGTGTGGGGTTAACGGCGGAGTGGTGAATGTTTTTCTGGCTGTCTAGTTTGGTATTCATTACCCTCTTTGATTGGGCTCGTTAAGTTTCGGTGGGGGTTCGTTCCGATGTACACTTGTGCTTGGAGGGGGTCGAGGCCCCTTATTACTCATATTAGCATAATCTCTTCTATGGGTGCATAGGGAGGCCCGATAGGGGTTAGGGGTTTGGATGTGTTATCGGTATTGGAGGCGGGGGTGTGTTTGAGCTTTAACGCTTTCAATAGGGTGGCTGCTTTTAGGCCCACCTAAACACGTGGCCTTGGTTACTATGATCCTTATTCTCCTAGTAAAGTTGTTTCTTGGATCAAAGGGGCTGTACCCCCTTTGATTAACTTTTTTGGCTTCTTGGGGTCGGTTTTATTTGTCATGGTTGGTGAGTTAAGAAGCCAAAAAGCTGAGCTTAAACTCAATTCTCGGGCAACCAGCTATTACTGGGCTCGGTAGGTTTGTCACCTCTACTCGAAGCTCTTTCCACTCTTTTGCCACAGAGACGGATGTGCCCTATGAAGGCTGTCTTGGAGTAGCTCGTCCAGTTTCGGGGAGTTAGACTAAAGTGCTCTTTGCCTAAGGTTTGCTAGCTAAATCATGATGCAAAAGGTACGAGGTTTGATCTCTGCTTTTTTGTACTTTAACTGGGTTGTTTCACTTCTCTTTCAGCGTTCCCTTGCGGTACTTTATCTATAGCTCCGGTGGTCCTTTTCTATCGCCTATACTTGGGGGGAAAAATGATTTGTTTTGTTTAGTTAAGTGTGTTAGGGGGTATTAATAGTTGTGTTTTGTGTTTGGGGGTGGGGCTAGCTGCTGGGTGTCAGAGTAACCCGGTTTGCACGGGTGTCTCCTCGGTGTAAGGGAGGTGCTTTTCTGGTCTAAGCTATATTCTGGTTTATTCCAAGTGCACCTTCCGGTACACTTACCATGTTACGACTTGCCTCCCCTTTGTTTGTGGTGGTGTATTAATTATTGGCTGGTTAGGTTTGGGGAGAGTGACGGGCGGTGTGTGCGCGCTTCATGGCCGGTTTCAGCAAGACACTCTGTTTCTTTGCTTACTGCTAAATCCTCCTTCAGACACATGTTTCAGTGTGTCATTCGTGGTTCTCTGAGTAGAGAATGTAGCCCATTTCTTCCCCCTCCATACGCTACACCTCGACCTGACGTTTTGGGCTGTGCCAACTTTGCCTACTATTAGTCCTTCACAGGGTAGGCTGACGACGGTGGTATATAGGCGGATTAAACAAGAAGGGGTGAGGTTTAACGGGGGTTATCGGTTCTAGAACAGGCTCCTCTAGATGGTTTTAAAGCACCGCCAAGTCCTTTGGGTTTTAAGCTAATGCTCGTAGTACCCGGGCGGATGGGGGGGTGTATAATGATATCGTTGTTTAGGGCTAGGCATAGTGGGGTATCTAATCCCAGTTTGTGCCCTAGCTTTCGTGGGTTCAAATGGGGTGAGGCTACTTTCGTAATTGTTCTTCATGCCCTCGGGAGCGTATAACTGCCTTGAGGGTGTTCGGCCTCAGTTTAATGTTGTGTTTTTAACCACTCTTTACGCCGGGGGCTAACAACTTGGGTCTCTCGTATAACCGCGGTGGCTGGCACGAGTTTTACCGGCCCTCTAAGCCGTGACTAAGTCAAGTTTTCACTTATGGCTTAATGTTTATCACTGCTGAGTTCCCTTGGGGGCGTGGCTAAGCAAGGTGTCATGGGCTACAGGGGTGTGCCTGATACCGGCTCCTAATTCCCGGGCAGGGTGTGTAGGGCATTCTCACGGGGGTGCGGATACTTGCATGTGTAAGTCTGGCTAGAGCTGTTAGTAAAGTCAGGACCAAGCCTTTGTGCCTGCGGGGCTTTTTAGGGTCCATCTTAACATCTTCAGTGTTATGCTTTAATTAAGCTACGCTAGC